TACAATCGCTATTCATAATGGAAAGGAACATTTACCTATTTATATAACAGATCGTATGGTCGGTCACAAATTGGGAGAATTCGCACCTACTCTCACTTTCGTGAGACATGCGAGAAACGATAATAAATCTCGTCGTTAGTCGTTCTACTAAGTATTCATGTGAAAAGTCTTATCTTAATAGTATTTCGATAGTATTTCAACTTAAGAGTCTTTATCTTATAGTAAGAGTATAGGTTAAGACTTAGACTTTTCTTACTTATCTTATACTATACTTCACCTAGGCACTTATCATTCATTAGTGGGGGAGAACTTTCTTTTATGATAAAGAACGAAAATTCGGAGAAATCGGATAAAGAAGCAAAAGTGTTAGCTAAACATATACGTATGTCTGTTTTCAAAGCACGAAGAGTCATTGATCAGATTCGCGGACGTTCTTATGAGGAAACACTCATGATACTGGAACTAATGCCTTATCGGGCATCGTATCCAATTTTAAAATTGGTTTATTCTGCAGCAGCAAATGCTAGTAATAATATGGGTTTGAATGAAGCTGATTTATTTATTAGTAAAGCTGAAGTCAATGGAGGTGCTATTATGAAAAAGTTAAGACCCCGGGCTCGAGGGCGTAGTTATCTGATAAAAAAAACCACTTGTCATATAAAGATTGTTTTAAAAGAAAAAAATATATATGGATGGAAAAAGAATAGAAAAATATGGGACAAAAAATAAATCCACTTGGTTTCAGACTTGGAACAACTCAAAGTCATCATTCTTTTTGGTTCGCAAAACCAAAGGATTTTTCCATGGGTTTACAAGAAGATGAAAAAATAAGGAATTTTATTAAGAACTATGTAAAAGTAAAAAAAAAAAAGAGAATATCCTCCGGTTTCGAAGGAATTGCCTATATGAAAATTCAAAAAAGAATAGATTTGATTCAGGTCATAATCTATATTGGATTTCCCAATTTATTAATAGAAGGACGAACACGGGGAGTCGAAGAATTACAGATGAATGTACAAAAAGAGTTTCACCGGAGACTCAATATTGCTATCACAAGAATTGAAAAACCTTATGGACAGCCTAATATTCTTGCAGAATATATAGCTTTACAATTAAAAAATAGAGTTTCGTTTCGAAAGGCAATGAAAAAGGCTATTGAATTAACTGAACAAACAGGTACAAAAGGAATTCAAGTGCAAATTGCAGGGCGTATCGACGGAAAAGAGATTGCACGTGTAGAATGGATCAGAGAGGGCAGGGTTCCCTTACAAACAATTCGCGCTAAAATTGATCACTGTTCTCATACAATTAGAACTATCTATGGAGTCTTAGGCATCAAAATTTGGATATTTGTAAACCAAGAATAAGAAAATAAAAATAATGGACTTTTATTTATCTCGTCATTCTGCTCAGCAATAGAAAAATTTTGAAACTCTTTTCTTCTTTTTTTTTTTGAATAAAAAAAACGAAAAATTATCAATTCTAATTCTATAAGGTTGAATAAAAATTTGATTTACACTATTTATATTTAGTATAATTGCTATGCTTAGTGTGTGACTCGTTAGTTGTTTCTTTAAACTTTAGAATTGAGATTGAAAAAACAGGCTGACCCCACTATAAACTTAGTAACTATGAAAACTAAATAAGCTCAAAACTAATAACCAACTTATTGCTTCGTATTGTCGAGATCCCAATAAAAAGTCACTATATGACTAAATCGATCATATAGTTGTAGCAACTAAAATGATTTTCATAAAAAAGAAATCTGATTATGAATTGTGAAACAAAAAGGGGATGTGGAAAAAAAGGAAGGATGATAGAAAGAGAGAATAAAGATCTTAATGATATATGATTCCCATATGTATGGTTTATGAATAATCACTCCATAAAAAAGGCAGTGTGATAAAGCATCAAGAAAGATACAAAATCTATGATTACAAACAATTAAAATATAATAAGAAATATACAAATAAAAAATAGAAAAGAAAATAGAAAAAATTCAATTCAAATAATTTAAAAAGAATAGAATCTAATCAATATTCAATCTATATAATAGAGTCTATTATCTATCTAATAAGCTATAAAAAGAAGATATCAAAGATAAAAAAAGATATAAATATCTAAATACTAGAAAATAGATGAATAATTGAATCGAGCTTCGAGTTAAGAAAAACTGAGGAGATTTACTCGGAAACAAAGAACCTATTTTGTTGGAAGCTCCATTGCAGAGTTCAGGCCTAAACATTAATGGAGAAGTTATAGGAACGATGGAACCTGTGACTACATAGGATTTTATTGAAAACGAAGAAATCCTAATGATTCACTGGGTAGGATGGCGGAATGAACCAAGAAAAAATGTATTTCTTCTGAATGGTCATGAATTGACCCTACAAATGAAGGATGAAAGAGTCAATATTCGCCCGCGAACCATTTATTTTAAATTTTTTTCTTGAATTTAACAATTTCATTTATATTTTATATATTGGATAACTTTTGGCACGATTTTATAGAGGTAAAGTAAAAGACTTTAGCAAATTTGATATTGATAAAAGAAAGAAGTATCATATATAAACAAACATGCCTAGTTATCTAGTTATATATATATAACTCCCTATTTAATAGTAACAAATTCAAGAAAAAATTTAAAATAATAAAATAAGTAGATTCTTTTCATAGAATGAAATACATATGTATATGTAAGATTATTGAATCATTTCATTCGCGAGGAGCTGGATGAGAAGAAAATTTCATGTCCAGCTCTGCAGTAGAGATGGAATTCAGAAAAAACCATCAACTATAACCCCAAAAGAACCAGATTTCGTAAACAACATAGAGGTAGAATGAAGGGAATATCTTGCCGAGGCAAGCGTATTTGTTTTGGCAGATACGCTCTTCAGGCACTTGAACCTGCTTGGATCACAGCTAGACAAATAGAAGCAGGGCGAAGAGCAATGACACGATATGTGCGTCGTGGTGGAAAGATATGGATACGTATTTTTCCCGATAAACCTGTTACAGTAAGACCTACGGAAACACGTATGGGTTCGGGCAAGGGATCCCCCGAATATTGGGTATCCGTTGTTAAACCGGGCCGAATACTTTATGAAATGAGTGGAGTATCAGAAACTGTAGCCAAAGCAGCTATGAAAATAGCTGCATGCAAAATGCCTATACGAACTCAATTTGTTCAGGATAAGTAAACAAAAGTAAAGAAGTATTGAGAATGAAAAAAGAACCGCGTATATCTTTATCTCTGGACAGACAATATTTCTTTTTTCCTTTACATTTCAATAAGAGATTCAAATAAAAATAATATGATTCAACCTCAGACCCTTTTGAATGTAGCGGATAACAGCGGAGCCCAAGAATTGATGTGTATTCGAATCATAGGAACTGGTAATCACCGATATGCTCATATTGGTGATGTTATTGTTGCTGTAATCAAAGAAGCAGTACCTAACATGCCTCTAGAAAGATCAGAAGTAATTAGAGCTGTGATTGTACGCACGTGTAAAGAACTCAAACGTGACAACGGCATGATAATACGATATGATGACAATGCAGCGGTTATCATTGATCAAGAAGGAAATCCAAAAGGAACTCGGATTTTTGGTGCGATTGCTCGGGAATTGAGACAGTTAAATTTTACTAAAATAGTTTCATTAGCACCCGAAGTCTTATAGTCTTCTAAATAATATTAGTAGATAGATATAGATGAAAAAAGGATATGTAATTTTCTATCTATCTCTATAGAATATTCAAATATCTGAAATAGATTGTGTCTCATGCATATACTTTAAATTCCTAATAATTATTTATAATTTAAAAATTTCAAAAAAAAAATTCAATAAAACAAAAAAGAAGCATGTTGATTATATCAAAATGAGGAGGCACCAATAACTAGAGTTTGTCATGGGTAGGGACATTATTGCCGATATAATAACTTCTATAAGGAATGCTGACATGGATCAAAAGGGAAGAGTGAAAATAGTATCTACTAATATCACTAAAAACATTGTGAAAATACTTTTACGAGAAGGTTTTATTGAAAACGTTCGAAAACATAAAGAAAGTCAAAAAAATTTTTTGGTTTCAACCTTACGACATAGAAAGACTGGGAAAGGAAAGAAAAGAATTTTAAAGCGTATCAGCCGACCCGGTCTACGAATCTATTCCAACTATCAACGAATTCCTAAGATTTTAGGCGGAATGGGGATTGTAATTATTTCTACTTCTCAAGGTATAATGACAGATCGAGAAGCTCGACTAGAAAAAATTGGAGGAGAAATTTTGTGTTATATATGGTAATTCTCTTGGGGTACCCTAATTTTCTCTCGAACTTACAACTTACTATTTGTAAAATAGAGAGAAGAAGTGAATTATAGAACTCTTCCTCTATTAGTTAATACTTAAAGGGAGGTTCCCTGGAATGAAAGAACAAAAATTGATTCATGAGGGTTTAATTACTGAATCACTTCCCAACGGTATGTTCCGAGTTCGGTTAGATAATCAAGATCTAATTCTAGGTTATATTTCCGGGAGAATCCGGCGCAGTTTTATACGTATACTACCCGGAGATAGAGTTAAAATTGAAATGAGTCGTTATGATTCAACCAGGGGACGCATAATTTATAGACTTCGCAAAAAAGATTCGAACGATTAGATCCTTTTTTGAAACATCCCCCTTCGTAGGGGATATAATTTGAAGTTCAAAAATGAAAGAAACTTCTTTTGTTTCAAAAAAAAAAAAATAGATAAATAGATATAGATTCAGAATGAAGGTAAGGAATTAGAAATATGAAAATAAGGGCCTCTGTTCGTAAAATTTGTGAAAAATGTCGCCTGATTCGTAGGCGAGGACGAATTATAGTAATTTGTTCCAATCCGAGACATAAACAGAGACAGGGTTAATTTTTCTCAAGTTCTAAATAAAGAACTTTTTAAAAGAAAAACCCATGTACATGTAAAAAGAAAGAAGAAAGGATTCATTTTCATATGAAAACGATATCCCCGTATCTTTCTGTAGATTTCTGATTCTTCTTTTTATTCTTATGAATATGATATAATAAAATATGACAAAACCTATAGCAAAAATTGGTTTACGTAAAAATGCACGTATTGGTTCACATAAGAATGAACGTAGAATACCAAAAGGAGTTATTCATGTTCAAGCGAGTTTCAACAATACTATTGTTACTGTTACAGACGTACGAGGTCGGGTAGTTTCTTGGGCTTCTGCAGGTACTTCTGGATTCAGAGGTACAAGAAAAGGAACACCCTATGCTGCTCAAGCAACTGCATTAAATGCTATTCGTACAGTAATTGATCAGGGTATGCAACGAGCAGAAGTTGTGATAAAGGGTCCAGGTCTCGGAAGAGATGCGGCATTACGAGCCATTCGCAGAAGTGGTATGCTATTAAGTTTCGTACGTGATGTAACACCCATGCCACATAATGGATGTCGCCCTCCGAAAAAAAGACGTGTGTAGAAATAAGAATTCAAGAGATTTCAAGAGAAAGAAATGATTCAATGATCTGATCAAATAATCATAAAGAAAAGAATAGTATGGTTCGAGAAGAAGTAGCAGGATCCACTCGAACACTACAGTGGAAATGTGTTGAATCAAGAGTAGAAAGTAAGCGTCTTTATTATGGTCGTTTCATTCTGTCTCCGCTTATGAAAGGTCAAGCCGATACCATAGGTATTGCCATGCGAAGGGCTTTACTTGGAGAAATAGAAGGAACATGTATCACATGTGCAACATCTGAAAACGTGCTGCATGAATATTCTACGATAGCAGGTATTGAAGAATCCGTACATGAGATTTTAATAAATTTGAAAGAAATTGTATTGAGAAGTAATCTCTATGGAGTTAGGGCCGCATCCATTTGCGTAAAGGGTCCCAAATACATAACCGCTCAAGATATCATTTCACCGCCTTCTGTCGAAATAGTTGACACAACACAGCATATAGCTAACCTGACAGAACCAATTGATTTGTTTATTGAATTACAAATAAAGAGAGATCGCGGATATCGTTTGAAATCCACAAACAACTCTCACGATGGAAGTTATCCTATAGATATTGTATCCATGCCTGTTCGAAATGTGAATCATAGTATTCATTCTTACGGTAATGGGAATGAAAAACAAGAGATACTTTTTATAGAAATATGGACGAATGGAAGTCTAACTCCTAAAGAAGCACTTTATGAAGCTTCTCGTAATTTAATTGATTTATTGATTCCTTTTCTACATGCAGAGGAAGAGGATATGAATTTAGAGGAAAATGAAAACAGATGGAATCTACCCCTTTTTTCCTTTCAAAACAGATTCACTAATCTCAATAAAAAAAAAGGAATTCCATTAACATGTATTTTTATTGACCAATCAGAATTGTCTTCCAAGACCTATAATTGTCTCAAAAGGTCCAATATACATACATTATTGGACCTTTTGAGTCATAGTCAAGAAGATCTTATGAAAATAAAAGATTTTCGCATAGAAGATGTAAAAAAGATATTGGGCACTCTACAGAAGCATTTTGTAAGAAATTTACCTAAGAAAAAGTTTTCATTTTAAATCCTTTTTAAATCCTTTGGAATTTTTTCATTTTTTAGAAAGAAAAAAGAAAATAATGAGTTTTTAATCTCTGACATGATCCATATATTTGCAGAATAGATCATAATAAGATTGATGTATCTAGGGAAGATCCAGAGGGGGATCTTCCTTAGATACTTATGTCGTGGTATTTCACGGTTGAATCAATTTAAAAAAGACCTAAAGTTAAGGATTTCTCAATAGGTAAAGTCGCTCCAATACCTAACCAAAGAGCTACTGCGGTGCCGATCAAAAAGACTGTTGTAGCTACTGGACGACGAAATGGATTTTGAAATTTATTGACATTCTCCAAAAAAGGTACTATCAATAATCCTATTGGTACTGAAACCATTAAAAGAACACCCAATAACTTATTGGGTACTGTACGAAGTATTTGAAATACGGGAAAGAAGTACCATTCGGGTAATATTTCCAACGGAGTTGCAAAAGGATCCGCCGGTTCACCAATCATTGATGGCTCTAGAACTGCTAAGCCCACATTACATGCAATAGTGCCTAGAATTACCACTGGAAAAATATATAAAAGATCATTGGGCCATGCAGGTTCTCCATAATAATTATGCCCCATCCCTTTAGCTAATTTAGCTCTTAATACAGGATCATTCAAATCAGGTTTCTTTGTTATTTGGATAGGTGAATTTTTGTGGATCCATCCCCCAAAGGAACCGGACATGATAATTTTTTATCATCCGGCTCGAGCAAGAATCACAAAGAATCACAGAAAAAGATCCATAGAAAATCTATATTTCATGTATATCTACATATATAATGACTCTATGTAATAAATGTAATAAAATATTTACAAAATTTCAATTCCCTGAGTTGTAACGATTTTATTCATTGCAAAGAATGAAGTTCTGGCAAGGAAATGCTCAATATCCAAGTAGGCTTACAAATTTGATCAGGATCAAGTGCTTTTTGGATTGTCTCATATCTTTTGGTTGGTATTTATCCCCACAACATCTAGCATCTAGATTTTCTTACATACAAAAATACAAAGTTTTTACTTGTTACTAATAAAGTCTAGCCTCTATTCTTCCTTAGATCCCTTATTTCACTCCGATAGTATCATAGATCAGGGTCGATGCAGAGGAAATGAATGCATCTACATACTATAAGAAACCTATTAAGATTGCTATCAAATTAATACAAAATATTTATTAGTAGAATTCTAAATTCTAATAAATAAAAAAAAAAAAAAAAGAAAAATCAAACAAAATAGATAGAACATTGGATCATGGATCATGCCACATCCCTTATTCTAGGGATCTTACGGAGCCTTTTCATGCATCACATGATTCGAGTATGATCATAGAAAAGATTCTCCTCAAGCGAATTGGCCTATCCTATGCTACATAAGGGGACTTACGTGATGGTTGGATGCGGAGACAAATTGGGTTGTGAATTCCAACGTGGCAGATAAAAGAATATATCTGCATGGACCAATCAATAGTTCAAGTCACACACTCCCATAATCCATCCTCGTTTAGGAAAATATACTTGAACTATTCGTATCAAATAAATAATGAAATACTTCATAGTTGAAGAAAAATATCCAAATAACATGCCTTATTTTTCAATAATCCATATTTGTAGCAATGAAAGACTCTTGTTCCTCCCCAATATGAGAAATTACAAATATCTATGATCTTTCTTCTTTATAAAGGACCCGAAATACCTTGCTTACGTATCATTAGAAAGTGCATTAACATAAATACGGCAGTAAGAAGAGGCAATACAAAAGTATGTAAACTATAAAAACGAGTCAAAGTGGATTGGCCCACACTAGCACTTCCACGTAATAATTCTACCAAAGGTGATCCTATTATAGGAATAGCCTCAGGCACGCCTGTTACAATTTTGACTGCCCAATAGCCAATTTGGTCCCGAGGTAAGGAATAACCAGTTACGCCAAAAGATGCGGTCAATACAGCCAGAACCACCCCTGTAACCCAAGTTAATTCGCGGGGTTTTTTAAACCCACCCGTAAGATATACACGAAATACGTGCAAAATCATCATTAAAACCATCATACTTGCTGACCATCGATGAACTGATCGAATTAACCAACCAAAGTTGGCCTCAGTCATTATGTATTGAACAGAGGAAAAAGCCTCTGTAACAGTTGGACGATAGTAAAAGGTCATAGCAAAACCCGTAGCTACTTGTACTAAAAAACAAGTAAGCGTAATCCCCCCCAGACAATAAAATATGTTGACATGAGGAGGAACATATTTACTAGTTATATCATCTGCAATCGCTTGAATCTCGAGACGTTCCTCGAACCAATCATATACTTTATTGAGATAGGTAACCCAAAAAAGATTCCCCCTCTGAGAACCGTATATGAGAATTTCATCTCGTACGGCTCAAGGCGAGACACACAAATACTGGTTTCAACAGATATGGAATAGAGAGTTTTCAACTTCTTGGAGCTTAGCTTCTTGACTCGATTTGACCCAAAGATACGAAGCGAAGTAAGAAGATACGAAGCGAAGTAAGAAAAATCCAGAATCTCTTCTTTGTGATGATAATGCCAAAAAATACAATCTCAAGTTGGCTCATCCATTTTTCTTTATGTTAATTGTGACAGGCCTCTTGAATCTTCTCTTCCCTATTTTTTTTTTTACTTTTTTGATAGGAATTCTCTTGTTGAGACCCTATAAATCAATTGAAACCTCAGATTCATACTAGAACCACGATGATTTCAGAAAGCCAAAGCTAAACTCAAAGGTTCTCCGAGTAAAAACCATTTGATCATCACTACAAAATCTAAAGAAAGATTTTTCTTTTGGTCAAAAGAAGTCTGAAGGAAAAATTTGTTTGATTTAGAAAAGACCTCTTTCCATTTTTTTTAGTCCGGTTGCGAAGTCTGAATAATAGGTATGAATCATAGTTTCAATATTTCTTTTCTTGATCTATTCTATATAGTCCGTGCTCCAGAGACTAGAAGAAATATCTGACGAGGTAGAATCATCTTGATAGAGATGACAGGTCCATTCTCTGTATTATCAATAGGATCAATTATAACAAGTCACACGCTCATATTCCGGAAATGAAATATCGAAAAAAATAAATTTCACGATCGAACTACCAGAATAGAATGGTCTATAAATCCAAGTCTTAAGTAATCTTAATGAAGTTTAAGTATTTTAAGCATTAAGAAAGCTAGGAAGTCCTAGTTTTTATGAACTAATTCATTGAAATTCCGTCCAGTAAAACTGATGAATTATAAATTTCTAAAATAATAGATAGAAATATTGCAAATAAAGCCATTGCGACTCCCATAAGTGGTGTAGTCCCCCACCCTGGAGCTACTTTTCCATATTCCGAATTCAATGGTTTCAATAAACTCCCTACGCCAGTTCGTCTTGGACCAGATCTAGAACTACTCTCAGCAGTTTTTGTAGCCATAAATCCTCTTTCATCATGGGTTGTAATCTGTTGACTTTGTATAGCATTCCGTTGTAGTTGTAAATAAACGACATTATCGTAATCCATTGTGATCTTGAAATTTTCGAAAAAATGGAAACAGCAACCCTAGTCGCCATCTTCATATCCGGTTTACTTGTAAGTTTTACTGGGTACGCCTTATATACCGCTTTTGGGCAACCCTCTCAAAAATTAAGAGATCCCTTCGAAGAACACGGGGACTAGTTGAAGTAACGAGCCTCCCATATGAATATTGGGGGGCTCATTACTTCAATGGAAAGAATGAAAAATCATTTCATTTTTTAGTTGGAACTTTAGGTGGTTCTCGAAAAAAGATAGCGAAAAAAATTATCCCTAAAGTCGAAACTAAGAGGAATGTATAAACCAATGCTTCCATAGATTCGATCGTGGTTTACAATTATAGCTTCCACACCTATTCATTTTGAATCATTTACTAAAGAAATTGTAAATTTCCATTTAGAAATTTATAATTTACTAGGACTATTCAATCAATTATATTCTCTTTCTAATTTTTCTATATTCTTATAATAGAAGATATTAGTAAATATTGAATATGAAATACATAATAGATTCAATTCATATTGAAAATAGAAATACTCTAAATACTAAAATAAAATAAGAAAAAAAAATAGAGGCAAAAGATGGCAAAGGAATTTTGTATCAGACTGTTTGTCTCTTTGTAGTTGGATCTCCAAGTTTTTGGAATGCTCCAAATTCTACTTGAGCATCCAAATCTGGATCAATACCGGCAAAAACATCTCTGAACAAGGTTCTGGCGCCATGCCAAATGTGTCCGAAAAAGAAGAGCAAAGCAAACGTAGCATGCCCAAAAGTGAACCAACCCCTTGGACTGCTACGAAAAACACCATCGGATTTCAAAGTAGCCCGGTCTAATTCAAAAATTTCACCTAATTGGGCACGTCTAGCATATTTTTTCACAGTAGCAGGATCATTATAAATGACTCCATTGAGTTCGCCACCATAGAATTCAACAGTTACCCCTACTTGTTCAACACTATACTTGGATTCTGCCCTTCTAAAAGGAACATCGGCCCTCACAATCCCGTCTCCATCTACTAAAACTACCGGAAATGTTTCAAAAAAGGTAGGCATACGACGTACAAAGAGTTCGCGCCCTTCTTTATCTCTAAATACGGGGTGCCCTAACCACCCAACAGCTATTCCATCCCCGTTATCCATTGAGCCTGCTCTGAACAATCCCCCTTTCGCCGGATTATTACCAATGTAATCGTAAAAAGCTAATTTTTCGGGAATTTTAGACCAAGCTTCCGATAAGCTCAGATTTTCGGCTAGTCCGGCCCCAACTCTTCTATATATTTCTTGCTGGAAGTACCCCTGATCCCACTGATAACGAGTGGGTCCAAATAATTCGATTGGGGTAGTTGCTGAACCATACCACATAGTCCCAGCAACAATGAAAGCTGCAAAAAAAACGGCAGCAATACTACTGGAAAGCACAGTTTCAATATTACCCATGCGCAATCCTTTGTATAGACGTTGAGGCGGACGGACACTAAGATGGAATAGACCCGCTAATATACCCAATGTACCTGCTGCAATATGATGAGAAGCTATTCCCCCCGGAACAAAAGGATCAAAACCTTCTGCACCCCACGCTGGATTTACAGATTGTACTTTTCCAGTTAGTCCATAAGGATCAGACACCCATATTCCAGGACCATATAAGCCTGTTACGTGAAATGCGCCAAAGCCAAAGCAAGCCACTCCTGAGAGAAATAAATGAATTCCAAAGATCTTGGGCAAATCCAAAGAAGGTTTTCCCGTACGTTCATCAGAGAATATTTCTAGGTCCCAATAAACCCAATGCCAGATAGCTGCCAAGAAGCACAAGCCAGAAAACAAAATATGTGCCCCTGCCACGCCTTCATAACTCCAAATGCCCGGATTCGTTATAGTTCCTCCTGAAATATTCCAACCCCCCCATGAATTGGTTATTCCTAAACGAGTCATGAAGGGTATAACGAACATGCCTTGTCTCCACATTGGATCAAGAACAGGGTCAGAGGGATCAAAAACCGCTAATTCATATAGAGCCATTGAACCGGCCCAACCAGAAACTAGAGCTGTATGCATTATATGGACAGAAAGCAATCGACCGGGATCATTCAATACAACAGTATGAACACGATACCAAGGCAAACCCATGTAAATACCCCTTTCTGAAAAAGAAATAGACATTATGTAACTTTATCGCATTGGAAAAGACTAGACCGTGTACTTCACCTGTTCGGTATATTTTGTATAGGAAAGGATTAATATTTATTTGTATTCCTTTCTTTTATTTAGAAGAAAAAAGAGAAACAAATCTTATTCTATACCCGATGAGTACCAATACGCAATGGGAGGGTTTTGTGGAAAAGAATGCATAGATACTTGTTTATCATTCAGAAAAATTGGAACGAATGGGATTGATCCCATTCGTTCCAATTTTTCTTTCAATTTTTCTTTATTAATTTTATTAATTCTGTCTCCCTCTATGAACCTTCCAGTCTATATCTATAGACTTAGATATACTCTAATTCTATCTATTATCTATAGAATAAGAATATTCTATTAGAATAGAAGAATGAATAAGATTCAGTTCTATTTTATATTCTTTTATATATTAGAATATTAGAAAGTTCTTTATATAGTTCTCTTTTCTATAATATTTTTTGATTCTATATTCTTTTTTTCTATCTTCTAGTCTTATATTATCTATATTATAGAAAAATATTATAGAAAGAAAAAAATGAAGAAGACAATAAAGCCATTGTTACGTTTCCATATTAAAGTAAAGTATAGTACTTCATTTTTTTTCTTTCTTTTCATGCCAATTGGTGTTCCAAAAGTACCTTTTCGGAGTCCTGGAGAGGAAGATGCAGTTTGGGTTGACGTATAGTGCGACTTGTCAGACATATTGGTCATACGGTATTTCCCCGTTATCTCCCCCGATCGAGTATTCTATGTTTCGCCCAATCCAATAGATATTATTCAATATTTTCATAATTGAACCATCAATAATTCGGAGCGTGAAGCACAATGATTCCTATTGGCAATCAATATTATCAATTAGAATAATTGATGGTTTACTTGGACTGATAAAAGAAAGTATCCAGGCTCCGTTTAGAGAATACCAATTTTGGAATGGTAAGAGTAAAGTAATAGAATAGAAGTGTAAATGTAGTAATAAAAAGATTCACTAGAAAAAATAAAAAAAATCTAAATCAAATTAATAAATTTTGAAATTAATTAGTAATGAGATAGAATCTATTCTATATTCTATGAATATGAAATGAATGAAAAAAAAAAAGAAGTGGTACTGAAACCATTTGCCCTATATGCACAAATGGAATTCGGGCAAATCTTCCCCCGGAGTAGAACAAGAACCTAAAAGAATTGAAAGGGCCCATTCAGAAACAAGAAAATTACATCGTTATTTGAATTTCGATGAAACAATACATCAATGAGAAGTTAGTTAAATAAGTTTAGAAAATTCTTTTTTATTTTCTACATTATAGAATATAGGGAAGGAGGCCAAAACTCCTGTAAAAAAAAAGAAATAGGACTGGAATCAACACATTGATTTTTTTTTCACAATTCTTTCAAACCGTATGCATCCAAAGGTGCACGTACGGTTCCTAAGGGATACAATTTTGCCCTAATCAACCGACTTCATCGAGAAAGATTACTTTTTTTAGGCCAAGAGGTTGATAGTGAGATTTCGAATCAACTTGTTGGTCTCATGGTATATCTCAGCATAGAAGATGATACTAAGGATCTTTATTTGTTTATAAACTCTCCAGGCGGATGGGTAATACCAGGAATATCCATTTATGATACTATGCAATTTGTGTCACCGGATGTACATACAATATGCATGGGATTAGCCGCTTCAATGGGATCTTTCATTCTGGTCGGAGGAGAAATTACCAAACGTCTAGCATTCCCTCACGCTTGGCGCCAATGAGTTTTTATTTAAGATGAGAAAAAAAAAGACTATGCCTTCGCTGTATCGAATATGAATTAAATAAAGAAGAAGTAATAATAGCATGGCACTTCGAGTTCGATATGAACAAACTATTATTGTTTTTTTTATAACACGAAATTTTGTATCGAGAAAGTAGTATGAAAGAAGGGTTATTCCCAATTTGATCTTATGTGTCAAGAGTAAATTTCAGCGTCACAAACCCTTTTTCTTCCACACCAGAAGTCTCTTTCTTATCTTTATGTTATGAGAGAAAGAGGAAAAAAGAATTTTCTCCTTCTTGGATCGTATCAAAAAGAAACTTTGGGATTGCTAAACCACAGACGAGATAAATAGATAAAGCAACAGAACCATCATAGTATTTTTTTCCTACTACGAAAGAAAGGATGGTAAATGGATCATTTAACGATTTGGATCGGATGGGTTCTATTTCTTCTTTTTGATAGAAGAAATTTGACCGAAAAACAAATTCCATTGCAGAGCCGTATGCAATGTACAAAAGATGCCCGTACGGTTGTTTAATTCTATTTTTTTTGATATTTCCCCGTACTTTAACCCAATCGTGCAAGATAGAAGAACCGTTCATGATGAATATCATCAGGGTTATGATTCACCAACCTGCTAGTTCTTTTTATGAGGCACAGGCAGGGGAATTTATCCTGGAAGCAGAAGAACTATTGAAGCTTCGCGAAACCCTCACAAAAGTTTATGTACAAAGAACGGGCAATCCTTTATGGGTTATATCCGAAGATATGGAAAGGGATGTTTTTATGTCAGCAACAGAAGCCCAAGCTCATGGCATCGTTGATCTTGTAGCGGTCGAAAATGAAAATACCGGGGATTTCGTATAAATATAGAATTCCATTTCAAAATTTGAATTTTCCGTTATTTTATATTGAATAGAAATCATTCATAATTATCAACTATCAGGTTAAGATCGATCTAAACCAACCCGCTCTATTCTATCTAGAATGAGATTCTATAGACACCACATGCCAACCATTAAACAACTTATTAGAAACGCAAGACAGCCAATAAGAAATGTCACGAAATCTCCCGCTCTTCGAGGATGTCCTCAGCGTCGAGGAACATGTACTAGGGTGTATGTGCGACTCGTTCAATTCAGATAATGAGTTTGAAGAAATGCAAAAATTCTTTACAACCACTAGGATAGATAGAGTGGAAGACGGACATTGAATTGACTCTTTTCTAATATCTAAAAAGGAAGATCTATCATCTACCTATTATGATTAGGTTTCTTATGTTATGGAATTTATGGTTTCTATTGGTGCAAATCCAATCACTCCGTTTGAGATTTTGAGATGAGAAGCAATTCTCCATTGGTAGCAAATAGTTATCCATTAAGCGGAGGAAATAGTTTTATAAGAAGCAAAAAGGTTATGCTCCTATTCTTGAAAAAACGGACTAATAGGGTAAGCTACCCAGCCAACTTTCAGAATTCAATGCCGTCACTTTATGGATAGCTTTTTTGTGAAAAGGACTATTTATTACTTTCTAATTAGAATTGTAAAAAGAATTTTAATTGAAAAATAAATGGGTAGAGCCAAAGAGTGTGAACTATACAAGTTCACAAGAAAATTTGATGAAATGAAAGAAGAGGCTCCGGTGTATAGAGAGAACCTCACCGTTTCATAAGTTGCCATAGAAACGAGGAAACCCGCTATTCTTTTCTTTTTTATTTAGTAGCATTTTTTTTCCAGGCGAGATGCCTGGAAGAAAGAAAAAATCGTGGTCGGGAAGGTCATAGTAGCAAAAGCCATTGGAATTTATATTTTATATATCGGAAGAATCCGTTTTGTTATTAATAGACCGGAGGAAAAGGATGACTGAGAGAAATAAATTAGTTATTCAAGAAAGTTTCATTTGATTCAATGACTAGAGTTAAACGAGGATATACAGCTCGGAGAAGTCGAAAAAAAATTCGTTTATTTGCATCAACCTTTATAGGGGCTCATTCAAGACTGACTCGAACGACTACTCAACAAAGAATGAGAGCTTTGGTTTCCTCTCATCGAGATAGGAGCAGGAAAAAGAGAGATTTTCGTCGTTTGTGGATCACTCGTATAAATGCAGTAACTCGTGAGGGTAGGGTATTCTATAGTTATAGCAGATTTATAAAAAATCTGTACAAGAGACAATTGCTTCTGAATCGTAAAATACTTGCGCAAATAGCCTTATCAAATAAGAATTGTTTTGATATGATTTCCAATAAAATAATCAATCAAAAAGAAAATACAAATCAAATAAAGGAATAAAAGAATCTTAATAGAATCTATTATACAAGTATAAAAGAAAAAAGAATGATTGAAACAGAATTTCCCGGAGAATGAACTCCGGGAAGATAGAAGAAAAAAAATTTCTTCCCCATTTTTCCTTTTTTATAACACAAGAATCAAATATGGATTCTAGGGTTTTTGAGCAAAACATAAATCTGAGCTTAAGTTCCAATTGGAGTTTTGAGGAATATATCTATTTATTTTTGGTTCTAGGACTAGTAGTTCTAGGGATCGACTCCGCTCTATCAAATTGTTTCTCGTTATTACGAAAAGGTAACGAAGATAAAATACGAGCTTGTTTTATAGCAATAGTAATTAATCGTTGTTGTTTCAAGGTCAACCTATTCACCCGTCTAGATAATATTTTTCCTTGTTCACTAATAAATCGACTAATTAAACTCATGTTTCTATAATCGATTCGATCCCCCGGTCCAATTGGGGGTAAACGCCTACGAAAAGATCGCTTGGATTTACGAAAAAGTTGTTTGGATTTATCCATGGTTTTTTTATCCCTTGTTTGTTTATTCCTTATGTATAAAATAATCTAGAAAATACAATTCTATTTTTTTCTTATTCATTTAAGATCCGACCAAAAGAGGATTTTTTTCTTATATATGTTAAGTTCCGCTCCTTGGAAAAATCACACACGCATTCTGTTCCATCTATTTCTTTATTTCCCCATGAATCGTATACTTTTTACAATAGCGACAAAATTTTTTCAATTCTAATCGATTGGGTGTATTGTGTCGATTCTTTTGAGTAATATATCTAGAAATGCCCGGTGATTTTTTATTGACACCTTTTCGAACACAACAGGTACATTCCAAAATCACTAGAATTCTGATATCTTTACCCTTAGCCATGAACCTCCTTTTCGTTTTGGATCAACTTCACTTTAGAACTCTACTCATTTTCTTTTCAATTCGAACCAAATACAAAATAATAAATAAGAAGAAAAGAAAAAAGTCTATATTCTATATTAAGAAATTAATAAAAGTTACTAACTAGAAATGTAATTTTTAAAGATTTTTTCATTAATTTTTTTCATTATTAGAATTTGAATGACTTCAAAGTACTAGAATCTAAAATAGAATTCTTAGGAATTACTATAACTAGAAA